CATAAATCTATTCAATCTAGATTCTAATATAATTCATAATATTTATTTTTATATAAATATATAATAACAAATTACTAAAAAGATTAATAAAAAAAAGAAAATATACGAAGAAATTCGTCCACCCCCCACATATTTGATAGCTTCTCCCATAAAAAAACTTGAAATACCAACTCCATTTGGAATTCCATCAATTATTTGTCTATCAAAAAAATAATTGAATTTAGCTAACTTTCTTACACTCGCAATTAAAGAGACTTCAAAAAAAGCATCTATATAACCACGATTATATGACCAATCATATATAACATTGATTATCTTATCAGGAATAATTTTTTTAGTAACACTTTTTTGAAATAAATTCAATACGTTCAAGTTTTGTAAAGAAGAAAAAACAGGTTTATAGAGAAAAGACGCTATCAATATTCCGAAAAAAGCTATACTCACCGAAAAAGTTGCATTTGTAAAAAATTCATACCAATCGACAGAATTCTTTGAATTTTGATGTAAAAGGTCTATAGACGGAATTAACAATTTGGATAAGATATCCAAATCTATTCCATCTTGGCTGAAAGAAATTCCAATGGACCCAACGAAGAAAGTAAATAATACTAATACAAGCATAGAAAATAGCATAGTATTGTCAGATTCATGAGGATAAAAAAAGGGAATGTTTTTAGTACCAAAATAGGTACTCTCAACAAAAAGACGTTTTATGCTTTTGACATTTCGATTAATTGTATTTGAATATTTCCTCTTCCGAAAAAAAGAAGTCCTTTCATTATTATTCATTGTTAATAAAGCTAATAAATGAATTTTCTTTTTTAATTTCTTTTTTCCTTCTTTGCCCCATAAAGATATTGAGTAGAATGAACTATTTTTCTTTCCGTTGAAATTTTGAAAATGAACGTTTAAATATCCTTCAAAAACTAGTAAATAGATTCGAAACATATAAAATGCAGTTAATCCTGCTGTGGAACAAGCTATTATTGCGAAAATCGGTGAATACAACCAACTATCATTAAGAATCTCATCCTTGGACCAAAAACAAGCAAAAGGTGGAATACCACAAAGAGAAAGTGTACCTATTAAAAAAGCGGTTTTTGTAATTGGCGCATGTTTTGTTAAACCGCCCATAAGAACCATATTTTGACTTTTATCTGGAGAATATCCAACAATTGCTTCCATTGAATGGATAATGGATCCAGATCCTAAAAACAACAATGCTTTTGAATAAGCATGAGTAATCAAATGAAATAAAGCGGCTCGATAAGAGCCCATACCTAAAGCTAACATCATATAACCCAATTGAGACATTGTAGAATAGGCCAAATTTTTCTTAATATCTTTTTGAGCAATAGCTAAAGTTGCTCCCAATACTACTGTTATTATACCTATCAAAGCTATTCCACTCATTATGAAGGGTATAACTGTGAAAAGGGGAAGAAGCCGAGCTACAAGAAAAATTCCTGCTGCTACCATAGTAGCAGCGTGTATAAGAGCAGAAATAGGGGTAGGCCCTTCCATAGCATCCGGTAGCCAGACATGAAGAGGGAATTGGGCAGATTTCGCAACTGATCCACAAAATAATAAGAGGGCGCAGAAAGTAACAAAAAAAATATTAACCTCATTCTTATAAATCAAGTTATTAAATATTTGAAATAAATCCCGAAATTCCAAACTACCCGTTATCCAATAAAGACCTAAAATTCCTAATAATAAACCAAAATCCCCTACACGATTAGTTACAAATGCTTTTTGACAAGCCTTTGCCGCAATAGGACGTGTAAACCAAAAACCTATTAATAGATAAGAACACATTCCAACCAATTCCCAAAAAATATAAACTTGTATCAAATTGGAACTTGTAACTAATCCCAACATTGAAGTATTAAAAAAACTCAGATAAGTAAAAAATCTCAAATATCCTTGATCATGAGACATATAATTATCACTATAAAAAAGAACCAGAATACCAACAGTAGTGATTAATATTGACATAATAGAAGTAAGTGAATCGAACAAGTAGCCAAACTCTAAAGAAAGATCATTATTTATAGTCCAAGACCATACATATTGATAAATTGAACTGTTCTGGATTTGATGAATAGATAGATCGATCGAAAAAATCATAACTATTATTAACAATAAAATACTAGGAAAAGCCCACATACGGCGAAGATTTTTTGTTGCCGTGGGAAAAAGTAGAAGTCCTACCCCTATTAAAATAGGAACTGGAAGTGGGAGGAAAGGTATGATCCATGAAAATTGATGTGTATATTCCATACAAAAAAAAAATAAAGAATAAAAAATATTTTGATTCTTAATGAATGTTGTTTCTTATTCGTTTGTTTTATCTCTTTTGTAAAGGGTTCGGTTAATAAAAAAGTGGATATATAAATAGAATTTGAGATTTTTTTTTTAATTATTCTGAATCGTTGCACAATACTTCCAATATCCCAAAGTACAAAGTAAAAATAGACCAATAACCAACTTAAATTCGAATATATATATTATTATTTGATATTAAGAAATATTAAATTACTATATAATAAAAATAAATAAAAACGAAATTTGTAAAATTAAAATTATTATCTATAGACTGAGGAAAAATAATTACACCAAAACTAAGAACATTCGTTTCTTTTGCTATATGAATGAATCAGAAAAAACATATGAAATGACCCAATAAAATAATCTTATTATAATTCAGAAACATTAGTTCATTTTTGAACTAATTGATACATTACAATAAAAGGAGATCTAGATATATATGTTTGGAAAGATTTTGAAAAGGTTTCTAATATTCAATGTTTTTACTTTAGATAGAAAAAAATAGGAAGGATAGCTAAGACGACATATGGCTAATTAAAGAATATTTCGTTTTCATTTACAGAACAAATGTCTTTCACATCGAACTATAACAATTAAAAAATTATCTTAATTATATGGCAGTTCCAAAAAAACGCACTTCTATATCAAAAAAAAAAATTCGGAAGACTTTTTGGAAAAAAAAGGGATATTGGACAGCATTGAAAGCCTTTTCATTAGCGCAATCCATTTTGACAGGGAACTCAAAAAGTTTTTTTTGTAACAAATAAAAATGTTGCAATAATCTGAATTAGCTCGATTCAAAGAGTATTCTTTATATTCTTTATTATTATTAGTATAATAAAGAATATTTAATATTGACCATATATTTAGCATATATTATAATATATATTATAATATATGCTGAATATATAATCTAAATTTTTTAGAATGTAGTGTGAAATAATAATAGATATATAAATTAACGTTAAGGATTTCATTGAAAAAAAGGAAATGCATTTCTTTAGAGTCATAAAATGAATGAAATAATTAAAAAATGAGTCATAAACAACTACAACAAAATGTTTTTTTCATTCCTAGATTGAAGTCAGAACTATCTAGTTTCAACAGTGCTTTTTTTGAATTTGAAAACTAACACTGCAAATGAAAAAAAAACAATAATACAACTGAACTTCGTATTGAAATCGAAACGTTCTTTTTTTTTATTTGAATATTTTTTCGATTTTATTACTATACTTCTAGTTTATAGTTAATATGAATTTATAGTATAGAATTAGAATAATAATAGAATTCTTCAAATTTTTTAATGTTTAGTAAACAAATGTACTAAATTAATATAATATTAATATAATATTCCACGTTAATTGATTCTTTTAATCTCGACGATTGACTAATGAATCGGTTATTATGATTTCGAGTAAGCCGCTATGGTGAAATTGGTAGACACGCTGCTCTTAGGAAGCAGTGCTAGAGCATCTCGGTTCGAGTCCGAGTAGCGGCATGGCATCCTATATCTATATTCTAAAAGAATAAGTCCTATAATGAATTCAATTCCCCATTCCTATCCTAGTATTCATACCTTTTTTATTTTCATTATAGATATTTATTTATTTTCATTATATATATATGATATTTTCAACTTTAGAGCATATATTAACTCATATATCGTTTTCGGTCATATCAATTGTAATTTCAATTCATTTAATAACCTTATTAGTCAATGAAATCGTAGGATTATATGATTTGTCCAAAAAAGCCATGACAATAACTTTTTTCTGTGTAACGGGATTGTTAATTACTCGTTGGTTTTTTTCGGGCCATTTACCATTTAGTGATTTATATGAATCCTTAATCTTTCTTTCATGGGGTTTTTCCATTTTTCATATGGTTCCATTTTTTAAAAAGGATAAAAACCATTTAAGTACAATAATCGCACCAAGTGTTATTTTTACCCAAGGCTTTGCTACTTCAGGTCTTTTAACCAAAATGCATCAATCCGTAATATTAGTACCCGCTCTACAATCCCACTGGCTAATGATGCACGTCAGTATGATGATATTCGGATACGCAGCTCTTTTATGTGGATCATTATTATCAGTGGCTATTTTAGTCATTACGTTTCAAGAAGTAATCCAAATTCTTCCTTTTACCAAGAATTTTGATTCTTTAAATAAATCATTTGATTTTGCTGAAATCAAATACCTGAATATGAATGAAAGGAAGAATGTTTTACGAACAACTTCTTCTTCTAGAAATTATTACAGGTCTCAATTTATTCAACAATTGGATCGTTGGGGTTATCGTATTATTAGTCTAGGTTTTCTCTTTTTAACAATAGGTATTCTTTCAGGAGCAGTATGGGCTAACGAGGCATGGGGATCATATTGGAATTGGGATCCAAAGGAAACTTGGGCCTTTATTACGTGGACCATATTCGCGATTTATTTACATACTAGAAAAAATAAAAAATTAGAAGGTGTAAATTCTTCAATAGTGGCCTCTATAGGATTTCTTATAATTTGGGTATGTTATTTGGGGATCAATCTATTAGGAATAGGACTACATAGTTATGGTTCTTTTATATCTAATTGAATAAAAAAAATGAGTAACGAACTTAACCCGAGAAATAAAAATATGGAAAGCATATATATATACTTTCCATAAATTAAACTTCCCAAAAATCGTCGAGAACCCTTTGAATCATGACATTACTTGATTTTAAGGGTTCTCACAAACAACAAACATATTCGATTACAATTCAATTTTTTTTTTAAGTGAATCTAACATAAAAATCTTTGTCCAAAGGGTTTTTTCTCTTTTTTATTTATTGGTTTTGTTTTATTCATTTATTCAAGAAAACTATCTATCAAAAATTAGATAGAATAGCTTCAACTTTCTCAACCGAGAATGAGAAAATGAAATCTGGATAAATACCAATACCTATTACGGGTATAAGGATAGAAATAGAAATAAATAATTCTCTCGGCCCAGAATCAAAAAAATAAGAGTTTGGTGTATTAAAAAACTTGTATCCATAGAACATCTGCCGTAAGATAGATAATAAATAAATAGGAGTTAATATCATTCCAATTGCTGTTACAAAAGTAATTAGTATTTTCATCATGAAAAGATATTTTTGACTAGTAATTATTCCAAAAAAAACTATCAATTCTGCAACAAAACCGCTCATGCCCGGTAATGCAAGAGAAGCCATCGATAAGATAGTAAAAATCGTGAATATTTTTGGCATTGGGATAGCCATTCCGCCCATTTCGTCAAGATTAAGAAGACGTAGTCTATCATAACTAGTTCCTGCCAAGAAAAAAAGCGCAGCGCCAATAAATCCATGAGATATTATTTGTAAAATGGCCCCGTTGAGCCCAGTATCACTTATGGAACCAATTCCTATAATAAGGAAACCCATATGAGATACCGAGGAATAAGCTATTCTTTTTTTTAAATTACGTTGACCAAAAGATGTTGAAGCAGCATAGATTATTTGAATAGAACCTAATATCATTAACCAGGGGCAAAATATGGAATGAGCATGGGAAAATAATTCCATATTAATTCGAACCAACCCATATGCTCCCATTTTTAATAAGATTCCGGCTAAAAGCATACAAGTGCTGTAATGTGCCTCTCCGTGGGTATCTGGTAACCATGTATGTAAGGGTATAATCGGCGATTTGACAGCAAAAGCAATAAGAAATGCCATATAGAATATTATTTCTAGCGCCACAGGATACGATTGATTAGTTAATGTTTCAAAATTTAATGTTGGTTCATTCGAACCATATAAACTGATACCCAGAATTCCCATTAATAAAAAAACAGAACTTCCCGCAGTGTACAAAATAAACTTTGTAGCTGAATACAAACGTTTCTTTCCTCCCCACATGGCTAAAAGTAGATAAACGGGAATTAATTCCAATTCCCACATGATGAAAAAAAGTAAAATGTCTCGAGAAGAAAATAGTCCTATTTGACCGCTATACATTGCTAACATCAGGAAATAGAATAATTGGTATTCTCGAGTAACTGGCTGAGCCGCTAACGTGGCTAAAGTGGTGATAAATCCCGTTAGTAAGATAGGTCCTATAGAGAGTCCATCTATTCCGAAGCTCCAGTAAAAATCAAAAAAATTGATCCATTTATAATTCTCCGTTAGTTGGATTAGTGGATCATCCAATTGGAAATGATAACAAAATGCATAGGTTGTTAGAAGGAGATCAATTAAGCATATACAAATGCTATACCACCTAATTACCTTATTTCCCCTATGAGGAAATAAGAAAATTAAAGAACCCCCGACTATTGGCAAAACTACAACTATTGTTAACCAAGGAAAATAATTCGTGATAAAAATAAGATACACTTGGGCCAGAAAAGCCCGCGCTCAAAATAGAAAAAAATATTTTCTATTTTATTTTGAGCACGGGTTTTTGCCAGTAAAAAAACGTATTCGTGTGGTGTTTTTTGAAACGTATCAATAACCTAGACCCATACTTCGAGTTGTTTCATTCCCTAAATAAACTCGAACACTTAAGAAATCCGTCGGACAGGCGGACTCACATCTCTTACAACCAACACAGTCCTCTGTTCTTGGGGCAGAAGCTATTTGCTTAGCTTTACATCCATCCCAAGGTATCATTTCTAATACATCTGTGGGACAGGCTCGGACACATTGAGTACATCCTATACATGTATCATAAATCTTTACTGAATGTGACATTGTATCTATAGTAATTTTTGAACATCAAAAATGAAAATTATCGATCTAGTAAACTCCTAAATGAATCATATATTTATACACCAGATGAATCAATGATTTGTCAGAATTTTGCTAATCAAAATAGACGTCTAGATAAATTTAAAAGAACGAAGAGAGGAGGACCAGGATACTTTGATTGCTTATTATTTCGTTTTGCAAACGCAAACATGATCATACGTTGTGTAGCATACATGCTAATTTGAATTGATAAATATTACACTATTCAAAATTCTACTTTTGAGTAATTATGATTAATGCTATTTATTCAACAAATTCGATTGATTGATACGGGTTGATTTTCTGTTACGAGAAATTGAAGAAACAATAGCCGGTCCAATAGCTGCTTCAGCGGCTGCAATAGCTATAACAAAAATGGAAAAAATATTTCCTTTTAATTGGCGATTATCAAAAAAATCAGAGAAAGTTACGAGATTTATATTAACTGCATTCAGTATAAGTTCAAGACACATAAGGGCTCTAACCATATTTCGGCTCGTGATCAATCCATAGATACCAATAGAAAATAAATAGGCACTCAAAACAAGTACATGTTCGAGCATCATTGACCAACTCCTTATCAATTTTGATTCATTTCAATATGAACAACAATTCAACAGATTCGATTGACTAAAGAATATAACAAGTCTGGAACAAAAGAATATATTAGCAATCGGCAATAAAAAAAAAAATTGAATCTGGATTTATATTGCTAGTTCTCTATTCTCTAAAGATTTATTACTGGCGAGCTACGACAATTGCACCTATCAAAGCAACTAAAAGAATTATTGAAATTAGTTCAAATGGAAGAAAAAAATCTGTTGATAAATGAATTCCGATTTGTTGACTAGTACTTATCAAATCTTGCTCAATAATCTGATTTGGTCTTGTAGTCCAAATAATTCCGTACCATGATGTATCTGGAATAGTAGTTATTAGTGAAACAAAAATACTTGTACAAACCATCAAAGTAATCCCATCTCCAACGGTCCAAAGATGAAAATCGTCGTAATATTCTGAACTATTCATGAACATCACAGCAAATATGATTAAAATGTTAATAGCTCCCACATAAATAAGTAGCTGTGATGCAGCTACAAAATGGGAGTTTGATAAAATATAGAATAAAGATATACAAACAAGAACCAGTCCCAACGAAAAAGCAGAAAAAATTGTGTTGGTAAGTAATACTACTCCTAGACTTCCTAATACAAGACCCGATCCCAGAAAGACTAAAAGAAAATCATGTAGCGTTTCAGGCAAATCCATTATATGTAAAAAAAAGACAAAGAAATCGAAATTTCATGACCTTATTGATATGACCAGGAAAAAAATTTTATATACTTCAATTTCTCTTTGCATTAAAAAAACCCTACGGAGTTTGAATTGATATAGGTACAGTTATATAATCAATGTCATTCCAGTCTTTATACGAAAGAGTAGTTTGAAACTATACTAAAACGAAAGTATAAAAGTCTATATAATTATTTAATATTTAAAATTTATATAATAGATTTAATTTATATTATCTATTCTATTGAAAACATAGATTTCTATAATCTAGAATAGAATATCGAATATTTATAATCTGATATCTAATTTCATTTTTTTATAATATTTTTATATATTTTATATAATATATTATTATAATTATTATTATATTATTCTATCTATACATATATATATTTATTTATATTTTATATTATTATATATTATAAAAAATTTTATTTATTAATTTGAATTGTTCGAATTGTATAATCATCAATTACTGACATTGGTAAACGGCCCAAAGCAATTTGATTATAATTCAATTCGTGACGATCATAAGTCGAAAGTTCATATTCTTCAGTCATTGATAAACAATTTGTTGGACAATACTCAATACAGTTACCACAAAAAATACAGATTCCAAAATCAATACTGTAATTAAGCAATCGTTTCTTTCGAATATCAGTTTCCAGTTTCCAATCAACAACGGGTAAATCTATAGGACATACACGAACACATACTTCACAAGCAATGCATTTATCAAATTCAAAATGGATTCGACCGCGGAAACGTTCCGGTGTGATTAATTTTTCATAAGGATATTGAATAGTTACAGGTAAACGATTTGCGTGAGATAAGATAATCATGAAACCTTGACCAATGTACCTTGCAGCTCGGACTGTTTGTTGACCATAATTCATGAACCCAGTTACCATAAGGAACATATCGTAAATATCTATGAATATTTTTGTTTTATTTCTTTCTCTTACATATAGAAGATCAATCTTTTTTTTATAGTGAAAACAATTGAGACGAAGTTGTTAATAATAGATTACCGAGAGAAATAGGTAAAAGAAATTTCCATCCAAGATTTAATAATTGATCCATTCTTAGCCTAGGCAAAGCCCATCTTGTTATGATAGAAAGGAATAAGAAAAAATAAGTTTTAGCTAATGTAATAAAGAGATCAATTGTAGTTCCAAAAACTCCATATGTTTTATTTATTTCAAAAAACTCAGAAACGAATATGTACGGAATAGATATATTGGAACCACCCAAGTAAAGAACTGTGACAAATAATGAAGAAATTAATAGGTTTAAATAGGAAGCAACGTAAAATAAACCAAATTTGATACCGGAATATTCTGTTTGATAACCCGCTACTAATTCTTCTTCTGCTTCTGGTAAATCAAAAGGTAATCTTTCACATTCTGCTAACGAAGAAATTAAAAAAACGATGAAACCCATAGGTTGACGCCACAAATTCCATCCCCAAAAACCATATTTTGATTGCGCATCAACTATATCAACTGTACTTAAACTGTTAGATAATCCTAGTCGGTGATAACATTACTGTTCTCATCTCTATTACAGAACCGTACATGAAATTTTCACTTCATACGGCTCCTGGAAAGCCTTCAGTAAATCTAAGGACCGGGCCGATTATTGATCTATTCTTGATATATCCCTAAGAGAGATAAGATTCAAATCTATCGGACGGTTCTGAATTAGACCAATTCAATTCTGTCTGTTAAAAATAAAAAATTAAATAAATAAGAAAGAGAAATCTATTTTAATATTTAAATTTAACTTCTGAATTGATCTCATCCCTTAAAAATCAAATTTTGAATTTGTTGAGTAATAATAGAATTATTCAATAAAATACTCTTTATCAATAACCCTCATAATTCATTTTAAATTACGAAAAAGAATTACACATTAGTTTCTTAATTATGACATGAATATGGATATAAGAAATACGAAATCAAAAACGAAAAGGAAATCGCTTTTTCGTTTTTGATTTCTTGTGTTTTTTTCGTTCCTATTCTTCTTTTTTTTTGCTATTAAAAAGGGACTTAAAAAATTTCAAAGGATTTTTTCGTTCCTGATAGTAATTTATTTAATCAGTGGATGGAAGCATACTCTGGATCGGAATTGTGGGGAGTACTGCTTGATTTTTTCTACCAATTTAAAGCCCCAATTAGTATTCTTTTTCTATTATGCGTAAATTCTCTTCTTTTGGATAATTTACAAAATCTGCGTTACTAATCCTTTGTGTATCTTGGTGTTTCTAACCATCCACTCTTTTTTTATTAACCCCCCTTATTTATTTTATGTTAATGCATCTATGATAATTCATACAAATAGTAACTAAAACTCAATAAGGTTGGTCTTTTGAGCCCGCTTCAAAACAGGATGACTTATTATCCAATCTTGGGTTAAATGGCCTCTTCTGTTTATAATTCACTTCATTCTTATACATAGAAAATGAGACTCAATATTTTTACTACCATTTTAAATCATAATACTAACTATTAACTATAAGTAATATCGTATTCTGAAATTCTATTCAATAGAAGCTGTTTTATTTCACTCATATAACTATCTGATTTAGTTCTTCAATCCTAATTGTGAAAAATAAATAAAATTAAGATAATGAAAGTATCTATTTAATTTATTCGACTCCTTTCCTATATAGTAGTATAAGTATAAAGAGAGGAGGATAGCAATAGCATCGAATAGCCTTTTCTGTTTCAACGAATCGCACGTAGAGATATTGATAAGACACATAGAGTTAATGGTATTTCATAACTAATCGATTGAGCAGCAGCTCGTAGACCACCCAAAAAGGAATATTTATTATTCGACCCATATCCTGACATAAGAAGTCCAATGGGAGCAATACTCGAAATCGCAATCCATAAAAAAACACCTATATTGAAATCAGATAAAATAAAGTTATAGCCAAAAGGAATTACTGAATAGCTTAGTAGAATTGATATAACTGATATGGATGGTCCAATACTGAATAAACGAATATCTCCCCTAGATGGAATAAGATTCTCTTTGAAAAGGAGTTTTGTTCCGTCTGCTAGAGCTTGAAGAACTCCAAAAGGACCGGCGTATTCGGGTCCAATGCGCTGTTGTATCCCTGCAGATATTTCTCTTTCTAACCATACAATTGCTAGTACACTTATTGTGATTCCCAATATAAGAATCAAAATAGGTACAAGTACCCATAGAATTCCATAGACTTCGTTTAAAGATTCCAATCCGGAAAAAGAATGGATATCTTGGATTTCCGTTGTATCAATTATCATTTCAACGATCAATTTCTCCCATAATGATATCTATGCTACCTAGTATTGTCATAATATCAGCCAATTTCATTCTTTTAACTAATTGAGGAAGAATTTGCAAATTGATAAAACCTGGTGGACGAATTTTCCATCTCCAAGGAAAACCATTCTGATCTCCTATTAGAAAAATTCCTAATTCTCCCTTGGGAGCCTCAACTCTTACATAAAGTTCTTGTTTCGGCAATTCAAAAGTCGGAGACGATTTTTTACCAATGAATCGATATTCAAAATCATTCCATTTTTGCTCCTTTTCTCTCTCAAAGCAGCGGATTTCTAAATTTTCATATGGCCCGCCGGGAATTCCTTCCAAAGCCTGCTGAATAATTTTAATGGATTCCATCATTTCACCAATTCGAACTAAATAACGAGCTAATGAATCTCCTTCTTTTTGCCATTGAACTTCCCAATCAAATTCCTCGTAACATTCATAATTATCAACTTTACGTAGATCCCATTCTATTCCGGAAGCCCGAAGCATCGGTCCTGATAAACCCCAATTTATTACTTCCTCTCTACCAACAACACCTACTCCCTCAACCCGTTCTAAAAAAATTGGATTTCGCGTAATAAGGTTTTGATATTCAACAACCCTTGTTAAAAAATAATTGCAGAAATCAAAACATTTATCTATCCAACCATAAGGTAGATCAGCCGCTACGCCTCCGATACGAAAAAAATTATGCATCATTCTCATACCTGTCGCAGCTTCAAATAGATCATATATTAATTCTCTTTCTCTAAAAATATAGAAAAAAGGGGTTTGTGCACCAATATCTGCCATAAAAGGTCCGAGCCATAGTAGATGAGAAGCTATACGACTTAACTCCAACATAATTACTCGGATATAGCTGGCTCTTTTAGGTACTTGAATATTTCCCAATTGTTCCGGTCCGTTTACGGTTATTGCTTCTGTGAACATAGTAGCTAAATAATCCCAACGTGTTACATAAGGCAGATATTGGATAATTGTCCGGTTTTCCGCAATTTTTTCCATCCCTCTGTGTAAATAACCCAATATTGGTTCACAATCAATAACATCTTCACCATCCAGAGTAACAATAAGTCGAAGAACACCATGCATTGATGGGTGCTGAGGCCCCATATTGACTATCATGAGGTCTTTTCTTGTAGCTGGGACATTCATAGGTTTTTCCTCGATTCATTCTTCCATGAATCGTAAAAAAAAAAGTTCATCTAAATTCAGGATCTAATAAATCGAATAATTGAAAATGACTCTTGAAATTAACGAATTTGTGACTCCCTAATACCCAACTGATTTATTAATTTTTTATAACGTATTCTATTTTTCTTTGCCAAATAAGACAGTAGTCGTTGTCGTTTTCCCAGAATTTTACGTAAACCTCTTTGAGATAAATAGTCTTTTCGATGTAATTCAAAATGTGAAGTAAGTCTTCGTATCTTATTAGTGAAATTGATTACTTGAAATTCAACAGATCCAGGGTTTTCTTCTTCTTTTTTGTTTGAAATAACAGGTATAATTGAATTTTTTATCATAAAATAAAATGAAAGCTTTCCTCTCCCCCTCCTTTTTGATAGATATTTTTATTGATCAGTAATAGTAATTACACTAAATTTTAATTTTTTATATTATTATATATTATTATATTATTTATTAAATTATCTTAATTTACTTAAAAATTATGAATTTCTTTTTTTTTTTTTTCAAATAAAATTAATTACTATGCTTAAGCAATCCAATTCAAATATCTATATAAATACTATATTTATGGATTCATAAAATAAAAAATTCTATTGTATACTTAAAAAAAAAAAGAAGACGATTTTTTTGATTCATTTTTCTATCTAAAATCATTGAATTAGTATCAATGATGCGTGTGCGCATTTATAAATATATATCTTATCTTCACATATAAGATATGTGAAGATAAGATATTATTCTATTTTAATTCTAAATAGAAGATAAATGGGAAGATTATCAATCAAATTTTCAATCGCGGGTACATATGTATCCTTAATATACTGAAACGGCTTCCATTATGGGTATCAAACCAATAGCGATTTATACAAGCTAAATCTTCTAATCTATAATTTGGCCAAAGAAAGAATTTTAAATTCATTAGTTTTTTTGTTTCTATATCAAGATCTTTATTTTTAGCCAAAACTTGACAGCCAGTATTTATTTTATTCTCATTGCAATTTATTGTGTTTCTAGTATTTCTAGGATTCAAACAAATTAGAATTCTCAATTCTCTACGGCGTCTATTGGACAAAAGATTTTCAGGAACAAACAAATCAGTATGATTTTTATCTTTATTTTCTGTTATCTTTTGATTTCTTGTTCTTGGAATGTTTTTATCAAAATTCTTTTTATCAACACGACCTTTTTCTGCATTTCTTTGAAAAAATTGACGCTTATTCTTATGCATCAACGATAGGGTTATGGTTTGATACATAAAAAATTGTTCATAGTTTTTTCTAGACAGACGAACAGGTTCCATAGAAAATATTTGTTTTTCAATCAATTCTTTAGTGTCCCTAAATCCTGTAAGAGTGAAATCCGTATGATTATGAATCGCCATAGTATCTAGACTTATTTCTCCCCTTTTTATAGAGATTATAAAAAATTTTTTTAGATTTTTCAATCTAATCAGGAGACAATAAAATTTGATCTGATTCATTATTCTTTCGTGTAAGAAATTATCAAAGTTCAAATGAAAACCCAAATACTTGTCTAGTAAGAAAGCTTGTTCTCCCTTTAGATCGTTGAGGTAGTCATTTCGATCTACGTCTATGTATTGATCTCGATTTATACTATAACAACCATTTTCCCAGTATGATTCTTCATAAGCTTGGTTTTCGAGAGATAGATATCGACCTAATGGACCCGCATCTGCTTCTTCTTGTGCTCCTTTTAGATCGAAATTAAGATTTTTGTTTTTTTTCGTTCCAGTGATGTTTTTCATTTTACTAACATCTTTTCCATAAAAAGGGAAAAAAAGGAATTTTATTGGTACGATCCAAGGATTCTTCTTATATGCATCATAAAATCTTGATAATTTTGAAAAGAACCAAAATTTCGATTTCGGATTCGATTTCGGATTCGATTTCGGATTCGATATAGAACGATTTGGTATTTCTACATTCATTACCATCCAATCAAAATACTTTCTATCCAGATTTTTTTCCATATCTATAATAGCATCTTCTGCTAGATAATTTTTGATAGAGATATCGCCCGTTATATCAAAAAATTCTTTTTTACATGTGTTGTCATTATAAGAAATGGTTTGGTTTTTGTTTGTTTGGAATGGTGATCTATATCCATAAATATATGAATTTTTCTTATCTGCATAATTAAGATATTTATATGACAAAAGATCATATCTATATTGTTTTTTAATTTTTTTTTGAAAATTTAATAAGTCTACTTGTTCGTTTTCGTTTTTGTAAAGAATTAATCGGGTTTTGTCATAGGAATCATAGTTGATTAAATCTTTATTTTGAGCCACACGATGTTTATTGATTCTATTTCTCCAGTTTTGTGGTACTAATCTCGACCATCTGCTCTCAGGTAAATCATATTGATAATGAACCTTTAACCAATTTGTCCATTGATTCATTACAGAATGGGGACGGTTCTTATGTCTTAATTTTGAATTAAATATTCCTTGTATTCTAAAAAAATAATTCTTTATTTCATTCTTAAGAAAAAAAGATCTTTCATGAGATTCAAAAATAGATCTTAACTTATACTTATATCCGTTAATAACTTGGATTTGTGATAATTTAAAAAATACATATGCTTGTGACAAAGAAGATACGTCACAAGAATTCTCTGAATTCGTATTCGTAATATTACAAGATTTGTGTATAATCGACATAAATGGAATTATACTTTTATGTGTTTTATCAATTCTTTCTGCATTTGTTTTTTTATTGGCAATAGATTTAGTTACAATATTTTTTGTTGATTCAAGAAAAAGTTGTATATTGATCCTAGGAATACCAATGATACATAAAAGGATATCGATGTATATCCTTTCCATGAAAAATTTGAAAAAAGAATATGATTTACGGGTTAATCGAACAATTCTTCTTTGTAATATTTGCAAAATATTTTTTTGTAATTCGAATCTTTGAGCATCATAAGTTGTTTTGTTAGAATTCAAATTTTTCTCTGAAGTTATAACCCCCCCTTCGTTTGTCATTTTTTCTATTTCTGTTATGATTGTCTTTGTTTTAACATTAAGATCTTTTATCCTTTTTTCTGTGAATGAACTATTTGTCCAATTCATAGAGTGAATTATAACGGGTGATTCGTAAATCGTTGGATTATTCTTACTGATTGTTGAATTTTTGTTGTTTTCACCCAATTCATATATATTTTTGAATCTAAATAGAATACTTTTGATGTTCCATTTTTCTATTTCTTTTAAGATAGTTACAAACCATTTTTTTCTTTCATTTAAAACTTGTAGAACTAGAAAAAAACGATTTTTGAAATTTTTTTTCAATTGTTTTTTAATTTTTTTAAAAATGGGACCCAAAAATGAAAATGGATTGGGGAAATAATTATCAAGGTACGATTCCACTTGTGTTCCACAAGCTGTTAAAAACCAGAAGTTTTTTTTTTCCACATTTTTTTTTTCAGTAGATCTTTTTTTTTTTTCAGTAGATCGTAGCTTAGATTTGTGCCAAGGTTTCAAAACAAAAGGAGATAAGATCCTTATCTGAAGACCCTCTGTGAACCAGTTTTTTGGAAATTCTTTGTGGGATACTGGAATGCCCTGATAGGTGCATTTAATATGCACTTCTTTTTTCCAATCCCTAAAATCTTCTGACCATTCGGGATATTGAAATAATAGTATACGAATGATATTTTTTGTTATTATCAATGAAGGTACTATAATATATTTTCTAAGAATTGATTGGATTATTAATACAAAGCTTCTAAGTATTAGACCATAAAGAATGTTCTCCCAGGCCTCTTCTATTTCTCTAAGTCTTTTTTCGTCGTTGTTTTTTTTTTCCTCTTTTTGATCCTCTGCTATCCTTTCCTCAAAAGCCAAAAATTCTGAATTGTCTGTACCTTTTTTCCTGAAATATTCTTTCAAATATTGGGATATATCATCGAAAAGATCAACCAAAAAAAATTTTTGTATTTTGTCCAAAAAAAGGGGGGAATTGGCATTTTGAAAGAGTTTCCAAGTCACTGTTTTACGCCTTAGAGAGCGCATAGATCCTTTGATTATTTCTCGGGCAAAATCCGGTTCGCGTGAATAATTTAGTAAAAACAATTCGTTCTGATCAATAAAATCACTATCCTCATAGTCATCAGTATTAGAAATATTCATAGGCTGAATATCTTGAGTGTAATTCTCTGTTTTACCATTAAAAATCACTATACGTTGGGCGTATCTGCAACGAATCTGAGGTTCCTGTGATACTGCTTCCGTCAGTTCCTCCAATTCGTCGATTAAGCTGTATGACCATATAGGAACTGTTTTACTGATTTCGTGTATTTTTTGAAGGTCCAGATCATTTTCAATTACGTCCAATAAGAATTTTTTTTTTCTTTTTTTTTCTTCGGAATATATTTTTACTTGTTCATGTTCTGGAAATAAAAAAAGTCTGTCAAAATTCAAACTTGATACTGATTTTTCCGAAAATTTACTTATTAAGTTAAAAAAAAAACCAATTTCATTTAATAATGATTTTCTATCAAATGGATT